GCATGTAATGTAGGCTTAGCGGTTCTAGAACCATCAATGATTGGTGAACCGGCAGATCCATTTGCAACCCCCTTAGAAATATTACCTGAATGGTATTTTTTTCCTGTATTTCAAATACTTCGTACAGTGCCTAACAAACTATTGGGCGTTCTTTTAATGGTTTCAGTACCTGCGGGATTATTAACAGTACCTTTTTTAGAGAATGTTAATAAATTCCAAAATCCATTTCGTCGTCCAGTAGCGACGACTGTCTTTTTGATTGGTACCGCCGTTGCCCTTTGGTTGGGCATTGGTGCAACATTACCTATTGATCAATCTCTAACTTTAGGTCTTTTTTAAAATTGATTGAATTGTGAAATTGTGTATCTAGGGAATAGTCTCTTCAAAGTGAATTCTCCCTAGATACATCTAGTTAATTGAATTCTGAATTGAGTTCGAATATTCTATATGTATATGTATTAGCGAAAAAATATTTGATAGTTTCTTTGAATTTCATTAAAAAAATGAAAAAGAAGACTTAAAATTGATTTTTTGGTAAATCAATTGCGAAATGTTTTTCTAGAATGCCCAATATCCGTTTTACATCTTCTATGTGAAAATGCTCTATTTTCATAAGATCTTCTTGACTTTTATTCAAAAGGTCCAATAATGTAGAGATATTGGACTTTTTGAGGCAATTATAGATCTTGGGAGGGAATTCTAATTGGTCAATAAAAATTGATTTCAATGCTAGTTTTTTTTTGTTTTTTCTGAGTTTAGCCACTTTATCATGAAAGGTAAAGGGGGATAAAGGAATCGTGTGTTCACCATCCTCTAAATGTAAGTTTTCTTCCTCCATATGTAAAAAGGGAATAAATAAATCAATCAAATTGCGGGAGGCTTCATGAAGTGCTTCTTTCGGGGTTAAACTTCCGTTTGTCCATATTTCTAGAAAAAGTATCTCTTGTTTTTCATTCCCATTCCCATAAGAATGAATACTATGATTCGCATTTCGAACCGGCATGAATACAGCATCTATAGGATAACTTCCATCTTCAAAGTTATGGTGCGTTTTTATAATATATCCGCGATTTCTCTCGATTTGTAATCCAATACAAAAATCAATTGGTTCCGTCAACCAAGCTATATGTTGTGTGTTATCAACGATTTCCACAGAAGGGGGTAAGATGATATCTTCAGCAGTTACACATCCAGGACCCTTGACACAAATAGACGCGTCACAAGTTCCATATAGATTACTTCTCAATACAATTTCTTTCAAATTCATTAAAATCTCATGTACCGATTCTTGAATACCCGCTATGGTAGAATATTCATGCGGGGCTTTCTCAGATTTTACACGTGTGATACATGTTCCTTCTATTTCCCCAAGCAAAGCTCTTCGCATCGCAATGCCTATTGTGTCGGCTTGACCTTTCATAAGTGGAGACAGAATAAAGCGGCCATAATAAAGGCGTTTACTGTCTGTTCTTGATTCAACACATTTCCACTGTAGTGTCCGAGTAGATACTGTGACTTTCTCTCGAATCATAGCAATATTATTTGATTAGATTAGCGAATTCTTGATTTTCTTTCTCTTTCTCTTGAGATTTTTTCAATGTTCATTTCTACACACGTCTTTTTTTCGGAGGTCTACAGCCATTGTGTGGCATAGGGGTTACATCCCGTACGAAAGTTAATAGTATACCACTTTGAAGAATAGCTCGTAATGCTGCGTCTCTTCCGAGACCGGGACCCTTTATCATGACTTCTGCTCGTAGCATACCCCGATCAACTACTGTACGGATAGCATTTGATGCCGCGGTTTCAGCAGCAAAAGGTGTCCCTCTTCTCGTTCCCTTGAATCCAGAAGTACCGGCGGAGGACCAAGAAACTACCCGACCCCGTACATCTGTAACAGTGACAATGGTATTATTGAAACTAGCTTGAACATGAATAACTCCCTTTGGTATTCTACGTGCACTCTTACGTGAACCAATACGTCCATTCCTACGCGAACTTCTTCTCGGTATAGCTTTTGCCATATTTTACATTTCGTAAATATGAGTTAGCGATATATGGATATATCCATTTCACGATTCTTTATTTTTACATTGGTTCAGTTGGCACGTCTGATTATCCTTGTCGTTGTTTATGTCTCGGGTTGGAACAAATTACTATAATTCGTCCTCTTCTACGGATTAGTCGACATTTTTCACAAATTTTACGAACAGAAGCTCTTATTTTCATATTTCCCATTCCTTACCTTCATTTGAAATCTACTTTTTTCAAAAAAGTTTCTTGATATTTTGCATCTCGAATTGTATTTCCGTGAAAGACATGTTTGTTAAAGTTGAAAAACGAATCCTTCGAATCTTTGTTGCGTTGCGAAGTTGATAATACGCCCTCCGGTTGAATCATAAGGACTTACTTCAAATTTGACTTTTTGGCGGTATCCATATAAACCTACGTCGGATCTTTTCCGAAACAGAACTTAGAATCAGATCTTCATTCTATAAATAAACCCGGAACATACTATTTGGAAGCGATTCATTAATGAAACCCTTAGGAATTCATTTTTGTTCTTTCATCCCAGGTACTGTAAGTGATCTTGAAGTATCAACTAATGGAGGTAGAACGATATTCAATAACTCCCCTTTTTTTTTTCCTTTCCCAAATTTTACAAATAAGAACTTTTGGATCCAATTTTTATATTCTATTCAAAATATTACCATATATAACACAAAATTTCTCCCCCGATTCCTTCTAGTCGAGCCTCTCGGTCTGTCATTATACCTCGCGAAGTAGAAAGAATTACAACTCCCATCCCACCTAAAATTTTAGGGATTCGTTGATAGTTAGAATAGATTCGTAAACCGGGTCGACTGATCCGTTTTAAATTGAAAATATTTCTATAGGGTCTTTTCCTATTCCTTCTATGTCGCAGGGTTAAAACAAAAAAATTTTTGTTTTTTTCTCGATGCTTTCTCACGTTTTCAATAAAACCTTCTCGTAAAAGTATTCTTACAATATTTTCGGTAATATTGGTGGATGCTATTCGAACCACTCTTTTTCGATCCATATCAGCATTTCGTATAGAAGTGATTATCTCAGCAATAGTGTCCCTACCCATGATGAACTATAATTATTGCGGCAAAAAAATTGGATACTATCAACGTGTTTTTTTACTTAATTTGTCTATGAATTCTATTTTTCAAGAAAGATATATGCGTGAGACACATTCTACTCAATTTTGAATCTATTTCTTTCAAATACTCCACTAGAAACATATCACGATTTCCTTTTCGAATACCTTTCTTTCAAATACTCCACTAGAAACATATCACGATTTCCTTTTATAATACTTCGGGAGCTAATGAAACTATTTTAGTAAAATTGAATTGTCTCAACTCTCGGGCGATTGCACCAAAAATTCTAGTTCCTTTTGGATTTCCTTCTTTATCAATAACAACTGCGGCATTGTCATCATATCGTATTATCATTCCGTTGTCACGTTTGAGTTCTTTACAGGTACGCACAATTACCGCTCTGACTACTTCGGATCTTTCTAGAGGCATATTAGGTACTGCTTCTTTGATAACAGCAACAATAATGTCACCAATATGAGCATATCGACGATTGCTAGCTCCTATGATTCGAATACACATCAATTCTCGAGCCCCGCTGTTATCCGCTACATTTAAAAGGGTCTGAGGTTGAATCATATCATTTTTTTTACTCTGTTTTTTACAATGCAAAGGGCGAAGAAAAAAAGAAATATTTTTTGTCCACAAACACAAAAAGAAACCTGTGTTTTTGTTTCATTCCTAAGATTCCTTTCGGGTGGTTTTAGATTTTTCTTCTATCTCCGAACTAATGAATTGAGTTCGTATAGGCATTTTGGATGCTGCTATTGAAATAGCTCTTCTGGCAATCTTTTTTGTTACTCCACCCATTTCATAAAGTATTCGACCGGGTTTCACAACAGCTACCCAATATTCAGGGGATCCTTTTCCCGAACCCATACGTGTTTCCGCGGGTCGTACAGTAACTGGTTTATCTGGAAATATGCGTACCCATATCTTTCCCCCACGACGTGCATTTCGTGTCATTGCTCGTCGACCTGCTTCTATTTGTCTAGATGTGATCCAAGCAGGTTCAAGTGCTTGAAGAGCATATTTACCGAAACAAATATGATTACCTCCAGAAGATATCCCCTTCATTCTTCCTCTATGTTGTTTACGGAATCTGGTTCTTTTGGGGTTATAGTTGATGGTTGTTTCTCAATTCCATCTCTACTACAGAACCGGACGTGAGAGTTTCTTCTCATCCAGCTCCTCGCGAATCACGAATAAAGGATTTCAAAATTTGGATTTTTAATAATGAAGTTCATTTCAGTTAATTAAGATATAATATTCAAAAAATGAAGTTAAGATATATATGTATTTTTTGAGGAATACGAAGAATCGTTAGTCATTTATATATCTTGTTTGAATAGATAATTCAACATTTTCATATTAGTTTTACTAATATTGTATTATTATTATTGTAACTAATCCTTATTCTGTCTTTTATCCTATTGCTTTTGCAATAAAAAAATAAAGTTTTCGCGGGCGAATATTTACTCTTTCAATTTCTATTTCAGTTGTAGGGCTAGCTCGTGACGTCTCAGATCTCAGAATAGATGAATAGATCTCCGGCTCATTCCGCCATCCCGACCAGTGAATCTTTAATATATTTTTTTCAATGGAATCTTTTTCATTCACAGGTTCCGTCGTTCCCATCGCTTCTTACTTAATGGTTAGGTCCGAATTTGACAATGGAGCTCGTAAGAATAATCAAATAAAGTATTGAGCCATTCTTCTCAGTCTTTATTGGCTCGAAGCTCTTGATTTTTTCTTGTATTATTCTATTAATTGATTAATTTCATTAATTAGGGTATGGATAAATCAGTATTCATGCTTTATTACACTGCCTTTTATGATAGACCTTACATATTGGAATTTTAAATCATTGAGATTCTTTTTCTCTCTTTCTCTCCTCCTTCCATTTATCCACATCTTTTTTCTCTTCTATTTTGCTTTGCAACTTAGAATCTTTTTTGTTTATGAAAAAAAAATGGCAGTTGCTACAAAGATATGACCTATACTATATATCATATCGTGACTGGTTCTTTAGATCCAGATAATGCGAAGTTGATGAGTTGGTTATTAGTTCTTCTCTAGTTATTAGTTCATACTATGGGTCTGGTTTAATCCTAACCCTAAAAAATCAACGAGTCACACACTAAGCATAGCAATGATATCAAATGGTCAATCGAATTTTTATTCAACCCTATAGAATTCAGTATTAGAAATTAGAATTGCTCCCTTTGATTGACCAGAAAAAGAATGACCGAGGTTCTCTGCTTTTGTTCAATTACTGGTATCGAAGGGAAAGATAAGTAATAAAGGTTTATTAGGCCTCGTCCAGAAATATCCAAATTTTTATGCCTAATACCCCATAGATAGTTCGAACTGGATAAGAACAATAATCAATTTTAGCTCGAATAGTTTGTCGGGGAACCCTCCCTTCTCTGATCCATTCGACACGTGCAATTTCCTTTCCGTCAATGCGCCCTGCAATTTGTACTTGAATTCCTTTTGTATCTGCTTTTTCAGCTAATTCAATAGCTTTTTTCATTGCTTTTCGAAATGAAACTCTATTCTTTAATTGTCCGGCTATAAATTCGGCAAGAATCTTAGGGTTTCCGTAAGGTTTTGCAATTCTTGTGATAGCAATGTTAAGTTTTCGGTTTACACAATTCAATTCTTTTTGTAGAGTCATTTGTAATTCTTCGGTTGCTCGCGGTCTATTTTCTATTAATAATTTTGGAAATCCCATAAAGATTATGACTTTGATCAGATCGATTCCTTTTTGAATATCTATACGTGCAATTCCCTTGACGCCAGAGGATGTTATCATATTCTTTTCTACATAATTCTTGATAAAATTTCTTATTTTTTGATCTTCTTGTAGACTTTCAGAATAATTTTTTGGTTGTGAAAACCAAACGGAATGATGACCTTGGGTTGTACCAAGTCTGAAACCAAGTGGATTTATTTTTTGTCCCATAAACCCCCTCTATTATGGAGATCATAATATGCCATAGCTGTAGAATTTTTTTTCCATCTCGGTTTTTTTAACAAATTGAGCTCTATAGATTCAGAATCGTCTAAAGATATATCTTTCAGTACAATAGTTATATGGCAGGTGGTTCTTTTTATCGGATAACTACGTCCGCGAGCTCGAGGTTTGAATTTCTTTACGGTAGTCCCCTCATTCACTTCGGCTTTACTAATAACTAAATTGGCTTCATTGGAAGCCATAGTGTAACTAGCGTTTGCTGCTGCAGAATAAACCAATTTAAAAATGGGATAACCTGCTCGATAGGGCATTAGTTCTAATATCATAAGTGTTTCCTCATAGGAACGCCCACGAATTTGGTCAATGACTCTTCGTGCTTTGTCAGCCGACATAGATATATGTTGACCTAAAGCGTATACTTCTGGTTTTTTCTTCTTTAGCACCTGGTACATAAAGTTTGCCTCCTACTAATGAATCATTAGCATCTAGATCTTTTTTTAGTATTTTAGTATTAACATTACCGACGACGAGATCTATTATCACTTTTTGTGTGTCCTCGGAAATTGAAAGTAGATGCAAATTCTCCCAATTTGTGTCCTACCATATGATCCGTTATATAAATAGGCAGATGCTCTTTTCCATTATGGATGGCAATAGTATGACCAATCATTGTCGGTATAATGGTGGATCCCCGGGACCAAGTTCTTATTATTTCTTTTTCTGCTTTTCTGTTAAGCTTATCAATTTTTTTTAATAAATGATTCGCTACAAAGGGATTTTTTTTTAGTGAACGTGCCACAGCTGACTCCTATATATTTTTTTTGAAGAAATCAATTCGATTTTCTTTACTACTTACTACGGTGACGAAGAATGAACTTCTCACTATATTTATTTCTTTTTCTACTTCTTCTTCCAAGTGCAGGATAACCCCAAGGGGTTGTGGGTTTTTTTCTACCAATTGGGGCTCTCCCTTCACCACCTCCATGGGGATGGTCTACAGGGTTCATAACTACTCCTCTTACTACAGGACGCTTACCTAGCCAACGTTTAGCTCCGGCTCTACCCAAACTTTTCTGGTTCACCCCAACATTCCCCACTTGTCCGACTGTTGCTGAGCAGTTTTTGGATATCAAACGGACCTCCCCAGAAGGTAATTTTATTGTGGCTGATTTTCCCTCTTTTGCAATCAGTTTCGCTACAGCACCCGCTGCTCTAGCTAATTGTCCACCCTTTCCAAGTGTGATTTCTATGTTATGTATAGCCGTGCCTAAGGGCATTTCGGTCAAAGGTAGGGCATTTCCGATTTTTATAGAAACCTCTGTACCAGAAACAATGCTATCTCCAATTATAGCCCCCCTGGGATGTAAAATATATCTCTTCTCACCATTCCCATAGTGTATGAGACAAATGTGTGCATTTCGATTAGGGTCGTATTCTATGGTTACGATTCGACCATATATGTCTTTTTCATTCCGCCGAAAATCTATTTTACGGTATAGACGCTTATGACCTCCCCCTCTATGCCTTGCGGTAATGATTCCTCTGGCATTACGACCTTTACCACAACGATGCTGTCCATAGATCAAATTCTTTCCTCGAGTGGATTTCACTTGACCATTTACGGTTCCATTGCGTGTACTCGGGGTATAAGTTTTGTATAATTGTATCACCATGCTATTAAGTATTTTGATTGAAGTTCTTTATCTTTTTAAGAGGTTGAATAGAATAACCCGGTTGAAGCGTAATGATTACACGTCTCATTGTCTGTCCCATTCTTCTACTCTTTGCGGGAAGGCGATGGCTATTCACATCCTTTACCTTGACACCAAAAAAGAGTTCGATCGAAAGCTTTATTCCTATCTTAGTTGCTCTTGATTCGATATTAAAAGTATATTTATTTTTCCCCAATAACCGAATACTTTTGTCTGTCAATACTGCATATTTGATTCCATCCATAAATTTATTTTCTTCCTTCTGAGTTCAAGTCTCAATAAGAATGCTAGTTCTTACTGTTCATATAGTTCATATATATCTATCATACATATATATCTATCATATATGAAAAAAAAAATAAAATGAAAAAATAAGAACATAGTCTGGGGGCGGATGTAGCCAAGTGGATTAAGGCGGTGGATTGTGAATCCACTATGCGCGGGTTCAATTCCCGTCGTTCGCCCATCGCATCTTACTTAATGGTTAGGTGCGGTTTTTGTAATGGAGCTATAATCAAATATATGATAGAGATAGATATGAATATATGATAGATATGAATATAAGATAGATATGAATATATGATAGATATGAATATATGATAGATATGAATATATGATAGATATGAATATATGATAGATATGAATATATGATAGATATGAATATATGATAGATATGAATATATGATAGATATGAATATAAGATAGATATGAATATATGATAGATATGAATATATGATAGATATGAATATATGATAGATATGAATATATGATAGATATGTTATGATATGGATCTGAATTGTGTTATGTGACATCAATTCGTTATGTATGGATGAGATTCCAAGGTCCTGATTGCGTGCATCCAGTAGGAATTGAACCTACGACTTCGCCAATTATGAGTTGGGCGCTTTCACCACTCAGCCATGGATGCTTAACAGGGACCCTTGTCCACGGTGCCAATCCAATATAAAAAATCATTTAAATTAAAATAACATAAAATCATTTAAATTAAAATAACATAAAATCATTTAAATTAAAATAACATAAAATAAGTCAAATTAAAATAACATAAAAGACTAATCAAAATGAGATGAAATCTCGGGAGGGAACCTAATGCAAAAAAGACAAATCAAGATGCAAGAAAGACAAATCAAGATGCAAGAAAGACAAATCAAGTTCTGTATTTTCGAATTGAGAGAGATAATGAGAGAGATAAAGAATTCTCACTATTTCTTAGATTCGTGGACCCAATTCAATTCAGTGGGATCCTTTATTCACATTTTTTTCCACCAAGAACGTTTTCTAAAACTCTTTGACCCACGAATTTTTAGTATTCTACTTTCACGCAATTTCCAGGGTTCAACAAGCAATCGATCTTTCACGATCAGGGGAGTAATACTCTTTGTAGTAGCGGTACTTATATATCGTATTAACAATCGAAATATGGTCGAAAGAAAAAACCTATATTTGACAGGGTTTCTTCCTATACCTATGAATTCCACTGGACCCAGAAATGATCGATTGGAAAAAGCTGTTGGGTCTTCCAATATCAATAGGTTGATTGTTTCGCTCCTGTATCTTCCAAAAGGAAAAAAGATCTCTGAGAGTTCTTTCCTGAATCGGAAAGAGAGTACTGGGGTTCTCTCAATAACAAAGAGGAATTCTAGTTGTAAGATATCTAATGAAACCGTCGCCGAAATTGAGATCTTATTCAAAGAGAAAGATAGCAAATCTCTGGAGTTTCTTTTTGTATATTATATGGATGATAATTCGACCCAGAAGGACCATGATTGGAAATTGGCTGATCCTATTTTATTGGAAAGATTAGCGAAAGACTGGATTTCTTATCTTATGTCTGCTTTTCGTGAAAAAAGACCAATTGAAGCGGGGGTTTTCTTCAAACAACATGAGCATGTTTCCCATCTCTTCTCGAGAAACAAGGGGGCTATCTCGTTGCAAAATTGTACTCAATTTCATATGTGGAAATTCCGCCAAGATCTCTTCCTTTTATTCCCTAGTTGGGGGAATAATCCGCCCGAATCGTATTTTTGGTTAGGCAATGTGTGGTTGGGAAAGAAGGATCGGTTTTTTAGCAAGGTACGGAATGTATGGTCAAATATTCAATATGATTCCACAAGGTCTAGTTTCGTTCAAGTAACGGATTCTAGCCAACTGAAAGGATCCTCTGATCAATCCAGAGATCATTTGGATTCCAATCATTTGGATTCCATTAGTAATGAGGATTCGGAATATCGCACATTGATCAATCAAAGAGAGATTCAACAACTAGAAGAAAGATCGATTCCCTGGGATCCTTCCTTTCTTCAAACGGAACGAAAAGAGATAGAATCAGACCGATTCCCGAAAAACCTTTCTGGATATTCCTCAATGTCCCAGCTATTCACGGAACGCGAGAAACCGATGATTAATCATCTGTTTCCGGAAGAAATGGAAGAATTTCTTGGGAATGCTACAAGATCCGTTCGTTCTTTTTTCTCTGATAGATGGTCAGAACTTCATCTGGGTTCGAATCCTACTGAGAGGTCCACTAGAGAGCAGAAATTGTTGAAGAAACATCTTTCTTCTGTCCGGCGATCAGAAAATCAAGAAATGATTCATTTATTCAAAATCATTACGTATTTACAAAATACTGTCTCAATTCATTCTATTTCATTAGATCCGGGATGTGATATGGTTCCGAAGGATGACCCGGATCTGGACAGTTCCAATAAGATTTCATTCTTTAACAAAAATCCATTTTTTGATTTCTTTCACCGATTCCATGAACGGAACAGGGGAGGATACGCGTTACACCACGATTTTGAATCAGAAGAGAGATTGCAAGAAATGGCAGATCTATTTACTCTATCAATAACCGAGCCGGATCTGGTGTATCATAAGGGATTTTCTTTTTCTATTGATTCGTACGGATTGGATCAAAAAAAATTCTTGAATGAGGTATTCAACACCGGGGCTGAATCGAAAAATAAATCTTTATTGGTTCTGTCTCCTGTTCTTTTTCGTTATGAGGAGAATGAATATTTTTTTCGAAGGATCAGACAAAAACGGGTCTGGATCTCCTGCGGGAATGGTTTGGGAGATCTAAAGCAAAAAATGGTGGTATTTGCTAGCAATAACATAATGGAAGCAGTCAATCAATATAGATTGATCCGAAATCTGATTCAAATCCAATATAATAGGTACATAAGAAGTGTATTGAATCGATTCTTTTTAATGAATAGATCCGATCGCAACTTCGAATATGGAATTCAAAGGGATCAAAAAGGAAAGGATACTCTCAGTCATAGAACTCTAATGAAATATATGATCAAACAAGATTATGCATATATATACAAATGGTCCAATGGGAGCAAGAATTGCCAGGAACATTTTGAACATTTCCTTTCTGAGCAGAAAAGCTGTTTTCAAGTGCATTTTCAAGTGCAAAAGAGCCGTTTTCAAGTAATGTTTGATCAATTACGTATTTATACACGTATTCGTATTAATCAATTTTTGGTGAATTATTCTGAGGTTTGCAAGAAATTCGAAAAAGATGTGTATAAGTTGCTTACTTTCTATTTGCCCAAGTGGTCCAGGTCACTTCGTTTCTTTTTCCTTTTCCCCCAGTCACTTCGTTTTTTGGGCAAGTCACTTCGTTTTTTGGCCAAGTTGCTTTTCTTTTTGTCTAATTCACTTTCTTTTCCTTTTTCCTGTGTAAGTTTTGGGAATACCCCCATTCATAGGTCCGAAATCAACATCTATGAATTGAAAGGTCCGAATGATAAACTCTGCAATCAGTTGTTAGAATCGATAGGTTTTCAAATTGTTCATTTGAAAAAATTGAACCCCTTCTTACTGGCTGATGATGGTACTTCGAAATTCTTGATCAATGGAGGAACAATATCACCATTTTTGTTCAATAAGATACCAAAGCGGATGATTGACTCATTCCATACTAGAACTAATCGCAGGAAATCCTTTGATAACAAAGATTCCTATTTCTCAATGATATTCTACGATCAAGACAATTGGCTGAATCCCGGGAAACCATTTCACAGAAGTTCATTGATATCCTCTTTTTATAAAGCAAATCGACTTCGATTCTTGAATAATCCGCATCACTTCTGCTTCTATTGTAACAAAAGATTCCCTTTTTCTGTGGAAAAGGCTCGTAATAATAATTCATATTTTCTATATGGGCAATTTCTCAATATCTTGTTCCTTCGCAAGAAAAGATTTTCTTTGTGCGTTGGTAAAAAAAAACATGTTTTTGGGGGGAGAACTACTATTTCACCAATCGAGTCACAAGTATCTAACATATTCATACCTAACGATTTTCCACAAAGTGGTGACGAAAGGTATAACTTGGACAAATCTTTTCATTTTCTAAGTCGACCCGATCCATTCGTTCGTAGAGCTATTTATTCGATCGTAGACACTTCTGGAAACCCTCTAACAGAGGGACAAATTGTCAATTTTGAAAGAACTTATTGTCAACCTCTTTCAGATATGAATCTATCTGATTCAGAAGGAAAGAACCTTCATGAGTGTCCCAATTTCAATTCAAATATAGGTTTGATTCACATTCCATGTTCTGAGAAAGATTTCCCATCCGAAAAAAGGAAAAAACAGAGTCTTTGTCTAAAGAAATGCGTTGGGGTTCAGAAAGGGCGGATGTATACAACC